TATTTTGACACCAAGAAATGTCTTTTTTCTAGAAAAAAGATTTTCATATACAAATTCGATTTTGGGCGAGACCCAGACCCTATGAGACCCTAATAGGGTTAGGGTCTTTCACTAGAAAAAAGGTCAAAAATGAGGAAATGGGCCTAAGCCGGATTTATGGCGACTATCCAAGAATTTCAGTGTGCGAATCGAGGGTTGATACTCTAAAACTTATCTGATTTTATCAATTTTTAGAATTTTTTCTCGACGACATCATGCTAGGATATTCTTATTATTTTTTTTATTAAATTAAGGATCTTATCGAAAACTTACAGCAGCTTGCCAAACAAAAGCTAAGAGAAAAAAAAGTACAGGTATGACTGGCATAACATCTACGATTGGATTCAAAAAAGCGTAGGCTTCGGGCAATTTCCCGAAGAAAAAACCACTCGAATACGAATAAAGGGCAGAATTAATACAAATACAGATCAAACTAACGATATTAAGCATAACAGACGTTTTGTTCTTGGAGATAATTGCATTTTAATTGAGTTTTTGATATAAGGAAAAAGGAAGAAAGTAAGAAAGGTAGACAAAAAATCCTTCTTTTTCTTTGCACCCACTCAATCAAAAATCCTCCAATTCTCAAAGGAGAATAGAAGAAATGATACTTTCATACAATATCTTAATTGAATTCTATGTAATGATCAATAAATTTTCTTGAATTCTATATCTTCTATATCTATATGTTATATGTATTAAAATGCTAGTACCAATGTATTCTATACATATATCTATACATATAGAAATTTTGGGGCTGGAGTTGACAAAAAACCAATACCAATATTATTGTTTCTTGGTATAGATTCGAGGTTGAAATGGGGCGTGGCCAAGCGGTAAGGCAACGGGTTTTGGTCCCGCCACTCGGAGGTTCGAATCCTTCCGTCCCAGCATGGATCCATTTTTTCTGCTCCCTTAGAAAGAAGTAAGGGAGTGGATAAGAGTTAATCCATATTAATTTAATTACCATATTTCTATATGAGATAGAGTCAATGTTTTTTCCTTGAATCTCATTTTTTTCAATTTTTCTTTTCGTAATAAGATGAAAAGAATAAAGATTCAAATCTCAACTTACATCACTTTTTTATACATCTTATGAAAAAATTTCTTTCTTTTTTTCTTTGATCGCTTTATCTATTTTAAATTAAATCAGTGATGAGTCAATTCAAAAAGAAAGACCTATCCTACTATACTATAAGAATAAGATTTAAGTAGATGCTTATTATACAATTTTTGTCAAATTAAATCAAAATGAAATAATGATGTCCAAATAGGAAACTTTTTTGATTTCGATTCGAAATCGTTTGAATTTAATAAATAGTTTGGATGATTCCTTCGAAGTAGAATACAAATTTTTGAAGTAGGAAATTGTTTAATCAATCCTATTGAGTTACTTGAAGATGCGGATTCAACAAGTGATTTATTTATATATCTCATTATATTATTTATATATTCTTAATGGATCTTAAAGATGCTGTCTTGCTAAGACTTTTTTCAGAAAAATCGTTTCACATATGATATATGGAAGAAAAAGTCTAGATTACGGTGTCTATGGACAGTTGAACCAATGACTATTCATGATTCCATGATTGAATCAATTCCATACCGGTTCCAAATTAGAGGAATATTATGTTATGGTAAAACTTCGTTTGAAACGATGTGGTAGAAAGCAACGTGCGACTTGAAGGACAGAATCCGTTGTGGATTTTTACATCCACCATTTTCGAATTATCTAGGAATGAAGGTGCTCTTGGCTCGACATTGTTTGTTCTGTTACACTTGAATCCTTCGTTTTTGTTGGGTTGTAAATAGTCCACGGTGGAGCTCGAGTAGAAAGGATTAATTCATTTCTGGGGGGTAAGGATCTAGGGTTAAATGCCAATCAATCAATCGGAACAACTTCGTAAATGTATCTTCCATATATAGAAATCAATCAAAAGGATCCAATTCGAGCAAGTTTCCAATTCAAAAACAAACCTTGTTGGAATTGATCAAACTTTTTCGATTCATTCAAAGTGTATCGCGGGGGAATCAACTGTCCATGGGATTCTTTGATAGAAAGAAATCAAAAGGGGGTATGTTGCTACCATTTTGAAAGGATTAAGAAGCACCGAAGTAATGTCTAAACCCAATGATTTAAAAAAGGGATAAAGGATCTAAAAACAAGGAAAGACCCTTTCGAGTTGGATCGATAATCTCAATAACTGGATTCCACTAAAGAATCCAAATAGAATTTTAAACGAGATAAACAAAAGGGGGTAAAGACCACTCAAGAAATGACATTGACTAAAGATTTTTCCTTTGAGCTATTTGAGAGTTATACAACTTGAGTTATGAGTACGAATGGTTTCTTTTTAGTTTCAGGAAAAAAAAAGCCTGAAATCATAGTCTAATTGATTTTATAGGCTCGTTTGGTATTTAAGTCATTTAGAATTGCATACATAGACAAAACCTCGAATCAAATCATTTTTTCTCGAGCCGTACGAGGAGAAAACTTCCTATACGGTTCTAGGGGGGGTATTGTTTATCTACATCTATCCCAATGAGCCGTCTATCGAATCGTTGCAATTGATGTTCGATCCCGAAGAGAAGGAAAAGATCTTCGAAAAGTCGGGTTTTATGATCCAATGAAGAATCAAACTTATTTAAATGTTCCTCTTATTCTCTATTTCCTTGAGAAAGGTGCTCAACCTACAGAAAGAGTTCACAATCTTTTAAAGAAAGCAGAAGTTTTTAATGAACTTCCGTCTAATCAAATGAGATTCAATTAAAGAAATACCGTGGGGGGGTATCGACTTGTATATAACTTTGTATAATTTTTCCATGCTTGTTTTTTTGATTTACCCCCCTTCTACTCTATTCTTTTCTCAACATTTATATTGACAACAGTGTAGTGAACAAATATAATTCATCGTGATAAGTGAACGGGGTCTATTTATTTTTGTCCCCTAACGTTATCAATTTTTCGAATTCTGTATATTTTTGTATATTTTTTTCTTTTATCTGAGAATTTCTTGTATTTTCATCTAATCAATTCATTTTGATCTTTCGAATGGATTCGAAAATCTCTTTTTTCTATTTTTTCGTTTGATTAGCTCGTAGAATCTCCTTTCTCTTTGTTTAAATTGAATTGATTTTGGTTGTATCGATACCCCTTTTTGTTTTGCTGGAATTTTCTTTAATCCATATTTTCTTCGGGTTGCTAACTCAACGGTAGAGTACTCGGCTTTTAAGTGCGACTAGAATCTTTTACACATTTTGATGAAGTGAGAAATTCGTCCATATCTTTGGTATGGTTTCGCAGACCGCGACTGATCCTGAAAGGGAAGAAATGGAAAAAATAGCATGTCGTATTAATGGGGAGTTCTGAGGATATTTCATTTTTTTCGGATCGGTACAAAAACCTGTTCGAATTTTTGGAACGGAACAAAATGAAGTTAGGTCGAATGAATAAATGGATAGGGGCCCTATGTCTTCAATTTTCAATTAATTATCAGAAAGAAAAAGCAACCAGCTTCTGTTCTTAATTTGAATAATTTCCCGATCTAATTAGACGTTAAAAATAGATTAGTGCCTGATACGGGAAGGGCTTCTCCCCTCACGAGTGGATTCTATATTTTTGAAATGAATCCTAATTATTGGCATTCTCCATTATGGAATGGAGATGTGTGTGTAAAAGAAAGAGTATATTGATAAAGAAAGTTTTTTCCGAAATCAAAAGAGCGATTAGGTTTAAAAAATAAAAGATTTCTAACCATCTTATTATCCTATAACATAGACGAATTAAATGAAATGAATGGAAAAAGAGAGAGTGGAAAATCTGCTGATAAGTTTACCTGTCTCCGAGGTATCTTTTTTTACTAGAATACCTTGTTTTGACTATATCGCACTATGTATCATTTGATAACCCAAAAAACCTTCTACCTTTGATTCAAGTAGAAGTTCAAATGGAGGAAATCCAAAGACATTTAGAGCTAGAGAGATCTCAACAACATGACTTCCTATATCCACTTATTTTTCAGGAGTATATTTATACATTTGCTCATGATCGTGGTTTCAGTAGATCAATTTTGTCGGAAAATCCGGGTTATGGAAATAAATACAGTTTCCTGGTTGTGAAACGGTTAATTATTCGAATGTATCAACAGAATCATTTTCTTTTTTCTTCTAATGATTCTAAGAAAAATCCTTTTTTGGCGCGCAACAAGAATTTGTATTCTCAAATTCTATCCGAGGGGTTTGCTTTGATTGTGGAAATTCCATTTTCTCTACGATTACTATCTTGTCTAGAAGGGAAAAATCTAGAAGGCAAAAAGATAGTAAAATCTCAGAATTTACGATCAATTCATTCGATATTTCCCTTTTTAGAGGACAATTTTTCACATTTAAATCTTCTATTAGATATACTAATACCCCACTCTGTCCATGTGGAAATCTTGGTTCAAACTCTTCGCTGTTGCTTAAAAGATGCCTCTTCTTTGCATTTATTACGATTTTTTCTCAACGAGGATTGTAATACTCTTAGTAGTATTAGGCCAAAGAAAGCTGCTTCCTCTTTTTCAAAAATAAATCAAAGATTATTCTTATTCTTATATAATTCTCATGTATGGGAATATGAATCCATTTTCTTATTTTTACGTAACCAATCTTCTCATTTCCGGTCAACATCTTCTGGAGTTTTTCTTGAACGAATCTATTTCTATGGAAAAATAGAACGTCTTGTGAACGTCTTAGTTAAGGGTTTTCAGGTGAACCTATGGTTGGTGAAGGAGCCTTGCATGTATTCTATTAGGTATCAAAGAAGATTCATCTTGGCTTCAAAAGGGACGTCACTTTTCATGAATAAATGGAAATGTTACCTTGTCACTTTTTGGCAAGGGCATTTTTCGCTGTGGTTTCATCCAAGAAGGATTTATAGAACCCAATTATCCAATCATTTCCTTGAATTTTTGGGCTATCTT